TGATTGGTAATAAAGTTAATAAACTCAGTTCTTGTTTTTTCGTTTTTGGGCTTTCTTTACCCCATAAAGATATAGAATAGGACAAACTACTTGTTTTTCCACTATAATTTTGAAAGTTAATGTTTAAATGTCCTTCAAAAGTTAGTAAATAGATTCGAAACATATAAAATGCAGTTAATCCTGCCGTAGAGCAAGCTAATATTCCAACAATCTGTGAATACAACCAACTATCATTAAGAATTTCGTCTTTGGACCAAAAACAAGCAAGAGGTGGAATACCACACAGAGAAAGTGTACCTAAAAAAAAAGCAGTTTTTGTAATTGGGACATATTTTACTAAACCACCCATAAGAACCATATTTTGACTTTTATTTGGAGAATATCCAACAATAGGTTCCATTGAATGAATAATGGATCCAGATCCTAAAAATAATAATGCTTTTGAATAAGCATGAGTAATCAAATGAAACAAAGCCGTTCGATAAGACCCCATACCTAAAGCTAACATCATATATCCCAATTGAGACATTGTAGAATAGGCTAAACTTCGTTTAATATCATTTTGAGCAAGAGCTAAAGTAGCTCCTAATAGTAGTGTTATTATACTGAGAAAAGATATGAAATTCATTATGTACGGTATGACTATGAAAAGGGGAAAAAGACGAGCTACAAGAAAAATTCCCGCTGCCACCATAGTAGCAGCATGGATAAGAGCTGAAATAGGAGTAGGACCCTCCATAGCATCGGGTAACCATACATGAAGGGGAAATTGAGCCGATTTAGCAACTGCACCCGAAAATAATAAGAAGACACAGAAAGTTCCAAATAAAAAATGGACCTCATTAGTCGAAATTAAATTATTGAATATTTCGAACAAGTCTCGAAATTCGAAACTACCTGTTAGCCAATAAAGACCTAAAATTCCTAATAATAAACCAAAATCCCCAATACGATTAGTCACAAATGCTTTTTGGCAAGCATTTGCGGCAAGGGGTCGTGTGAACCAAAAACCTATTAATAGATAAGAGCACATTCCAACTAATTCCCAAAAAAAATAAATTTGTATCAAATTAGAACTGGTAACTAATCCCAACATAGATGCATTGAAAAAACTCATATAAGCAAAAAATCTCAAGTATCCTTGATCATGAAACATATAATTGTCACTATAAATAAGAACTAAAACTCCAATAGTAGTGATTAATATTGACATAATAGAAGTAAGTGGATCGATCAAACAGCCAAACTCTAAAGAAAAATCATTATTGATAGTCCAAGAGGATATATATTGATAAATAGAACTCCTATTTATTAGTTGAATAGATAGATCGGCTGACACAACCATAACTAGACTTAACAAGAAAACACTATAAAAAGACCACATACGTCGAAGATTTTTTGTTGCCGTCGGAAAAAAGATAAGCCCTAGTCCTATTCCCATAGGAACGGGAAGTGGAAGGAGAGGTATGATCCATGCATATTGATATGTATGTTCCATAAAAAAAAAATTCTTTTAAAATGGTTTCTAATTCACCAGATCCTATCTAATTGTAATTGTAAAAGAACAAAAATAAAGAAAAGATAGGTTAAGAACTACAAAATTCTTATTCTGAATTATTCTCATTGTTTCTTCAATATTCAATACTTCATCAAATCAAGAAGTACAAATTGGTCAAATAACATAAGGAACTTATTTATTTGTGAAACTGGAATACTTATGTAACTGTTTTATTTCAAATAAAAAACAAATAAAAATGAAAAAATTGGGTATATTTTTTCTTTGAACTAGGCTAATTAATATTAATAGAAAATTGTATAATAAAATATTAGGAGGTCACAGTTGGGTTCGTAAATTGTTCGATGAATTTCATTTTAGGTATAACTGACTAAAAAACTGAGCTAAAAAAACGTGTAAACTTTTTTTTTCATTTTAGTAACTTAAACCTACCTTTTCGCCTATTCATTTTTCTCCTTAGCAAGATTTTCTGTAATTTTCAGAGACCTATTATTTTTTTGTTTGAGGTTAGTAGGGTATCATCTATGGCGAGATAGATAATGAAGAAGAATTTGTTTTGAGCAAGAGATGTCTTTCACATCCAACGATATTATTGAAAAACCTCTTAAATTTTGAATGGCAGTTCCAAAAAAACGTACTTCTCTGGCAAAAAAGCGTATTCATAAAAGTTTGTGGAAAAAGAAGGGATATTGGGTAGCATTAAAAGCCTTTTCATTAGCTAAATCCATTTCGACTGGTAATTCAAAAAGTTTTTTTGTACCGACACCTAAATAATAAAAGATTCTAATAATCGGAATCAGGCAAATCAAATGTTAATTTAGTGTAGAATATGACTACAAAATTTTTATTATCTAATGCAATACCTAGTAAAACATACATGGAACTTTTTGACTATTCTATATGGTATAAAAAATCCTAAAGGCAATATTTTGTTGCGAACTAAAAATTCCCACCGCCGAAATGATAAAACAGACTCCAAATAACCGAGTTGAAACCTTCTATCTGGTGGGGATTTTTAGTTCCCCCATCGACCCCTCCCTTTCGCACAATCTTTTTTATGATTTGATTGATTCCCTACGATAGGAGGTAGGTTTTTTTATTTATTCTTTAAAAATACAACAATGAAGAACATAAAAGATCGGAAAAAACCTCACTATCAAGTTCACTAATTTGGGCATTTACTAACAACAGTTTAGAGCATTTAATTAACTCATTAAATCTCGACACTTGAATAATAATAGCTTATTATCATTTTAAGTAAGCCGCTATGGTGAAATTGGTAGACACGCTGCTCTTAGGAAGCAGTGCTTGAGCATCTCGGTTCGAATCCGAGTGGCGGCATACTCTCTTCTAAAAGAGATACAATAAGTCCTATAATGAATTCAATTCCGATACCTTATTTTAAAAAATGGATATGATATTTTTTACTGTAGAACATATATTAACTCATATTTCTTTTTCCCTTGTTTCAATTGTAATTACAATTTATTTGATAAGCTTAGTTGTCGATGAAATAAAAGGACTCTCAAATTCGTCTGAAAGAGGTCTAATAGCAATTTTTTTCTGTCTAACAGGATTATTACTTATTCGTTGGATTTATTCACAACATTTTCCATTAAGTGATTTATGTGAATCATTAATTTTCCTTGCGTGGAGTTTCTCCATTATTCATATGTTTCCATATTTAAAAAAAAAAAAATTATGCGTAATAACTGCACCGAGTGCTATTTTTACTCAAGCATTTGCCACTTCGAGTCTGTTAACTAAAATGCATCAATCTACAGTATTAGTACCGGCTCTTCAATCCCAGTGGTTAATGATGCATGTAAGTATGATGTTATTGGGTTATGCAGCTCTTTTATGTGGATCATTATTATCAGTATCTCTTCTAGTCGTTACATTTAGAAAAGATATCCAAATTTTTGCTAACAGCCATTTTTTTTTTACTGAGTTATTTTACTTTGGTCAGATCCAATACATGAATAAAAGAAGGAATGTTTTACAAAGCACCTCGTTTGATTCGGCTAAAAATTTTTATAGATCCCAATTGATTCAACAATTGGATCATTGGAGTTATCGTGTTATTAGTCTAGGGTTTATCTTTTTAACTATAGGGATTCTTTCCGGAGCAGTCTGGGCTAATGAGGCCTGGGGATCATATTGGAATTGGGACCCAAAAGAAACTTGGGCCTTTATTACGTGGACTATATTCGCGATTTATTTACATACTCGAACAAATACAAATATAAAAGTTGAAAATTCCGCAATTGTAGCTTCTATGGGCTTTATTATAATTTGGATATGCTATTTTGGGGTCAATCTGTTAGGAATAGGGCTACATAGTTATGGTTCATTTCAATTAACATCTACTTGAATAAAAAAAGGTCTACCGATTAGAGATATAAAATGGGGTAGATAAAAAAATCTAAGAAATCTTAGTTGCAGTCGTCAAGAGCCGTTTGAATCAATAGAATACTTGATTCAAATGGCTCTCAGAAAAGCTAAATATATCCAGTTCTAATTCGGTTTCTATTAATTAGTTAAGTTAATATAAGTCAACAGTGGATCTTTTTTATTGTATAACGCACAATAAAATCAAATATATATAGATTTTTTTTACAAAACTTATCTATAAAAATATTTCCATAAAATACTTTGAACCTTATCAACTGATAATGAAAAAACGAAATCCGGGTAAATACCAATACCTATTATAGGTAAAAAGATGGAAATGGAAACAAATAATTCTCGTGGTCCCGCATCAAAAAAATATAAATTTGGAACGTTAAATAGCTTGTATCCATAGAACATCTGGCGTAACATAGATAATAAATAAATAGGAGTTAATATCATCCCTAGTGCCATTACACAAGTAATTAGTATTTTTGTCATTAAAAGATATTTTTGACTAGTAATTAGTCCAAAAAATACTATTAATTCCGCAACAAAACCACTCATTCCCGGTAATGCAAGTGAAGCCATTGATAATATACTGAACATCGTGAATATTTTGGGCATTAAGATAGCTATCCCACCCATTTCATCGAGATAAACAAGACGTATTCGATCATAACTCGTTCCTGCCAAGAAAAAAAGCCCAGCACCAATAAAACCATGAGAGATTATTTGTAAAAGAGCTCCGTTAAGGCCCGTATCAGTAATAGAACCGATTCCTATAATTATGAAACCCATATGCGATACAGAAGAATAGGCTATTCGTTTTTTAAAATTCCGTTGGCTAAGAGATGTTAAAGCTGCATAGATTATTTGGAGTGTACCTATTAGTATTAACCATGGAGAAAATATCGAATGAGCGCGAGGTAATAATTCCATATTGATCCGAACCAACCCATATGCTCCCATTTTTAATAAAATCCCAGCTAACAGCATACAAGTACTGTAATGTGCTTCCCCGTGGGTATCTGGTAACCAGGTATGTAGGGGTAGAATCGGTAATTTGACAGCAAAAGCAATAAGAAATAAAATATAGAATATTATTTCCAATCCCACAGGATAGGATTGATTAGCTAATATTTCAAAATTTAATGTTGGTTCCACGGAACCATATAAACCAATACCCAGAACTCCCATTAACAGAAAAATGGAACCTCCCGCAGTGTACAAAATAAATTTGGTAGCTGAGTATAGACGTTTCTTTCCTCCCCATAATGATACAAGTAAATAAACAGGAATTAATTCTAACTCCCACATGATGAAAAAAAGTAAAAGGTCTCGGGAAGAAAATGATCCTATTTGGCCACTATACATTGCTAACATCAAGAAATGAAAAAAGCGTGAATCGCGAGTAACTGGCCAAGCCGCTAAAGTAGCTAAAGTAGTAAAAAATCCTGTTAATAAAATGGGTCCTATAGAAAGTCCATCTATTCCTAATCTCCAGTAAAAAGAAAAAAAACGTATCCATTTATACTCCTCTGCCAGTTGTATTAAAGGGTCGTCGAATCGGAAATGATAACGGAATGCATAGGTCATTAGAAGGAGCTCTAAGATACATATACATATAGTGTACCACCTTATTATTTTATTGCCTTTTTGAGGGAGAAAGAAAATTAAAGAACCGGCAGATATCGGAAAAGATACAATTAGTGTTAACCAAGGAAAAAAGTTCATGGTAAAGATAAGATACACTTAGACCATAAAAAACCCGTACTAAAAAAAAAAAAAGAAATGGAAACTATATATTATTTTAAGCACGGGTTTTTGTCGGTAAAAAAATGGATTAGTGCTATTTTTTTTTTTTGAACGTATCAATAAGCTAGACCCATGCTACGAGTTGTTTCATGCCATAAATAAACTCGAACACTCAAGAAATCCGTTGGACAGGCAGATTCACATCGTTTACAACCAACACAGTCTTCTGTTCTTGGAGCAGAGGCTATTTGTTTAGCTTTACACCCGTCCCACGGTATCATTTCTAATACATCTGTGGGGCAGGCTCGAACACATTGAGTACATCCTATACATGTATCATAAATTTTTACTGAATGTGACATTGAATCTCTAAATTTTTGAACGTCATAAATTTTCGATCTAATAAACTTGTACATGAATCATGTATTTAGCTATCAGATGAATCAATGATTTACCAAAATTTTGATACAAAAATGATTTATGGATCAGCTTATGCGAAAGCGTCAAGATACTTTTATTTAGTACATCTTCGTAGGATATGAATCCATATTTAATATCATACATACTAATTGGACTTACTGAATAATAATTTTTTTATTTGAAACGATTCAATTTTGAAAATGTATATTATTTATTCAACAAATTTGATTGATTAGTGCGAGTTGATTTTCTATTACGATAAATTGACGAAATAATTGCTAGTCCAATAGCTGCTTCAGCGGCTGCAATAGCTATGACAAAAATTGAGAAAATATCTCCTACTAATTGGCGGCTATCGAAAAAATCGGAAAATGTTACGAAGTTTATATTAACTGCATTTAAGATAAGTTCAAGACACATAAGGGCTCTAACCATATTCCGGCTCGTGATCAATCCATAGATACCGATAGAAAATAAATAGGCACTCAAAACAAGTACATATTCGAGCATCATTGACCAACTCCTTATCAATCTTGATTCATTTCAATATCAACAACAACTCAATTTATTCTATTGACTAGAATCTAAAAAGCAATGAAGAAGTACAAAGACCTATAGTGCTAATATTAAGAATAGGTACTAGATTGAATTAAATAAAAGGATTTCTTAGCTATGAACGTTTGAAAGCTTTATTATTGACGAGCTACCGCAATTGCCCCTATCAAAGCAACTAAAAGAATTATTGAAATAAGTTCAAATGGAAGAAAAAAATCTGTTGATAAATGAATCCCAATTTGTTGACTATTACTTATCAAATCTTGTTCTACGATATGATTTGATTTTGTAGTCCAAATAATCCCGTACCATGACGTATCTAAAATAGTAGTAATTAGTGAAACAAAAATACTTGTACAAACTACTGAAGTAACTCCATCTCCAACAGTCCAAAACTGGAAATCTTTGTAGTGTTCTAACCCATTAATAAACATCACAGCAAATATGATTAAAACATTTATAGCTCCCACATAAATAAGAAGTTGGGCAGCAGCTACAAAATGGGAATTTGATAAAATATAGAATAAGGATATACAAACAAGAACTAATCCTAATGAAAAGGCGGAATAAATTGCATTAGTAAATAATACTACTCCTAGCCCTCCTAATATAAGACCTGATCCTAGAAAGATTAACAAAAAATCGTGTATTGGTCCCGGTAAATCCATTATATATAATATAAAATAAGAAATAAAAAAATAGAAATGTTTCATGCCCTTATTGATCAGACCAGGAAAAAGTAAAATTATCCGGGATATTTTTAATTGAAAGAATAGATGTCTATTGATATAGGTCCAATAATTGCGCCAATCTCATTATTTTTTGAGGTTCAACTTGGTAGTTCAAAAAAAATTCTTTTAGTTTAGATCAAAAGAGTACATTCGTAATTCTAATTTTTTTTTTTCGAAAAATAAAAAGGGGTTTAGCCATTTTTTATTGGAGGCGTATTCAAAATTGTTCGAATTGTGTAATCGTCAATTAATGCCAATGGTAAACGACCCAAAGCAATTTGATTATAATTCAATTCGTGACGATCATACGTAGAAAGCTCATATTCTTCAGTCATTGATAAACAATTTGTGGGGCAATACTCAACGCAATTACCACAAAATATACAGATTCCAAAATCAATACTGTAATTAAGCAATTGTTTTTTTCGGATCCTAGTTTGTAGTTTCCAATCAACAACAGGTAAATTTATAGGGCATACGCGAACACATACTTCACAAGCAATACATTTATCAAATTCAAAGTGAATTCGACCGCGGAAACGTTCTGATGGAATCAATTTTTCATAGGGATATTGAATCGTTACAGGTAAACGATTTGCGTGGGATAAAGTAATCATAAAACCTTGACCGATGTACCTTGCAGCTCGTACTGTTTGTTGACCATAATTGATGAACTCAGTTACCATAGGGAACATATCGTGAATAGTTATGAATAATTTGATGATTGTTTCCTTCTCTTGTTTGAGATAAGTCTAAGTATAGACTCGCGTGGTTAGAGTGAAAGGAGTTGGAACGAGGTTGTTAATAATAAATTACCGAGAGAAATAGGTAAAAGAAATTTCCATCCAAGATTTAATAATTGGTCCATTCTGAGCCGAGGTAAAGTCCATCTTGTTGTAATAGGAATGAACAAAAACAAATAAGTTTTAACTAATGTAATCAAAATACTAATGATTGTTCCAAAGACACCGCCTGCTTTTTCAAAAAGTTCCGGACTTAATATATATGGAATAGAGAGATTCCAACCGCCCAAGTAAAGAACTATTACAAAAAATGAGGAAACTAATAGATTTAGATAGGACGCAACAAAAAATAACCCAAATTTAATACCGGAATATTCTGTTTGATAACCTGCTACTAATTCTTCTTCTGCTTCTGGTAAATCGAAGGGTAACCTCTCACATTCTGCTAGGGACGAAATTAGAAAAACGATAAACCCTATAGGTTGACGCCACAAATTCCATCCCCAAAAACCATATTTTGACTGTGCTTCAACTATATCAACTGTACTTGAACTATTAGATAATCATAGTCGGTGATAACATTACTGTTACTATCGCTATTCCAGAACCGTACATGAGATTTTCACCTCATACGGCTCCTCGAGGAACCTAAATAAATTTAAGGACTAGGTTAGTATTATTTAACGTGATATACTTGTTTGTGATATACTTGTTTGTATGCTAGATAGAGTCAAAATATATTAAAAAGCCCCGAATTAGTCCAATGTAATTCCGTCTGCTATACAAAAAGTATTTCTGAATTAATCTCATCCTTTACTTTCATTTTTAAATTTCAATATTTTTTGAGTAATAACTTAATCCGTCAATAAAATACTCCTATTAGTAATATATATAACTATTTCAACCCAGCATTTTCGATTACGAAAAAAATTACATAATTCAATCTTAAAAAAGATCGCTCTTTTGTATTGGAATTGCATTCTTTCTATTTTGTTCGCTCCTATTCTTCTTTTTCTTCTTTCTCAAGGAAAAAGGGGGTCTTTTCAAAAAGGATTCTTTCGTTCCTGATAGTTTTTTTTTTCAGTGGATAGGGACATACTCTGGATCGGAATCGTGGGAAGTACTACCGGATCATTTCTACCAACTTAAAGCCCCAATGAGTGTTCCTTTTATGCGTAAATGCTTGTTTGTATAATTTGCATAATCTCTATTACTAATCCTTTGTGTACCTTTGTATTTCTAACCACCCACTCAGTTTTTATCAACTCCCTATTATGGTAATACATACAAACGATAGTGAAAAACTCATAAAGTTGGTTGTTGTTTTAAACCCGCTTCAAATCAGGATGATCGATCAACCGATCTTGGGATAAACATTGTGAATTGTTTATATTTGCTTCTGTTTACTCCTTATACATAGGAAATGAGGCTTACTATTTTTACTGCAAATTTCTAAGCTGTTTTTTTTCACTCATAGAACTATCTGATTGTGTTCATCAGTCGGGTTAATGAACAAAAACATGAAGCGATTTCTTTCCAACGAAAATAAAAATAGGGAAAATGTTTTAACGACTCGCACGTAGAGATATTGATAACACGCATAGAGTTAATGGTATTTCATAACTAATCGATTGAGCAGCAGCCCTTAAACCACCTAAAAAAGAATATTTATTATTTGATCCATATCCTGACATAAGAAGTCCAATCGGAGAAATACTTGAAACGGCAATCCATAAAAAAACACCAATATTTAGGTCGGCTAGAACAAGATGATAGCCAAAAGGAATTACTGAATAACTTAATAGAATTGATATGACTGCTATCGCTGGTCCGAGATTGAATAAATAAATATCGCCTCTAGATGGCAGAAGGTTTTCTTTGAAAAGAAGTTTTGTACCATCTGCTAAAGCTTGGAGAATTCCAAAAGGTCCAGCATATTCTGGTCCAATACGTTGTTGTAACCCCGCCGCTATTTCTCTTTCTAACCACACAATTACTAGTACACCTATTGTGATTCCCACTATAACAGTCAAAATCGGGATAAGCATCCATATGATCTCATACACCTCGTTTAAGGATTCCCATTTTGAAAACCCGGTGATATCTTGTACTTCTGTTGTATCAATTATCATTTCAACGATCAACTTCTCCCATAATGATATCTATACTACCCAGTATCGTCATAATATCAGCCAATTTCATTCTTTTAACTAACTGAGGAAGAATTTGCAAATTGATAAAACCCGGCGGGCGAATTTTCCATCTCCAAGGAAAGATTTTCCCGTCGCCTAGTAGAAAAATTCCCAATTCGCCCTTTGGGGCTTCGACTCTCGCATAAAGTTCTTGTTTCGACAATTCAAAAGTAGGAGAGGTTTTTTTACTAATGAAGCGATATTCAAAATCATTCCATTGGGAATCGCGTACTTTATCAAAACATCGTATTTCTAAGTTTTCATAAGGTCCTCCCGGAATTCCTTCCAAAGCTTGTTGAATAATTTTGATAGATTCCTCAATTTCACTGATCCTTACTAAATAGCGAGCTAACGAATCTCCTTCTTTTTGCCATTGGACTTCCCAATCAAATTCATCATAACACTCATAATGATCAACTTTACGAAGATCCCATTCTATTCCGGAAGCTCGCAGCATTGGGCCCGACAAACCCCAATTTAATGCATCTTCTCCACTCACAATTCCTACTCCCTCAACACGTTCTAAAAAAATGGGATTGCGTGTAATAAGTTTTTGATATTCCGCAATTCCGGTTAAAAAATAGTCACAGAAATCACTGCATTTATCTATCCACCCATGCGGTAAATCAGGGGCAACTCCGCCGATACGAAAAAAATTATGCATTAATCTCATACCGGTAGCAGCTTCGAACAGATCATAGACTAATTCTCGTTCTCGGAAAATGTAAAAAAAGGGAGTTTGCGCACCAATATCTGCCATAAAAGGGCCAAGCCATAATAAATGAGAAGCTATACGACTTAATTCTAACATAATTACTCTTATATAACTGGCCCGCTTAGGTACTTGAATATTTCCTAACTGTTCCGGTGCATTTACGGTTATGGCCTCGGTGAACATAGTAGCTAAATAATCCCAACGAGTTACATAAGGTAAATATTGTATAATTGTTCTATTTTCTGCAATTTTTTCCATCCCTCTGTGTAAATACCCCAATATTGGTTCACAGTCAACAACATCTTCACCATCTAGAGTAATGATGAGTCGAAGAACGCCGTGCATTGATGGGTGGTGAGGGCCCATATTTACTACCATAAGCTCATTTCTTATAATTGGTACATTCATAGGTTGTTCCTTGATTCAGTTTTCTAGGAATTGCCGAAAACAAAAAAAATTAATGTAAGTTCTTGAAATTAACGAATTTTTGGTTCCCGAATATCCAGTCGATCAATTAATTCTTTATAACGTATTCCATTTTTTTTTGACAAATAAGCCAGCAGGCGTTGACGTTTTCCCAGAATTTTCTTTAGACCTCTCTGAGATAAATAATCTTTTCTGTGCAATTCCAAATGTGAAGTAAGTCTTCGGATTTGCTGAGTGAAATTAACTACTTGAAATTCAACGGATCCCTTAGTTTCATCTTTTTTTTTTTGTTTTGGGGAAATAACTGAGTAAACGGAATTCTTTAGCATAAAAGCAAATTTTCTCCAACTTTTAAAAAATATGAATTTTATGGATCAGTAATAATAATGTTGGACACTTTAATCTGGTATATTTTTTTTTCATTATGGACTTTTTAGTTTTATTAAAATTTTGAAAAAAAAAAATAATTAATACTCCAACTCCGTTTCGTATTTGATTCATTCTATAGAAAAATATCTTATCATGCGTTTGATACATTTAGAATTGTGGATACATATGTATTCTTAACATACTGAAAAAACTCCCAGTATTGGTATTAAACCAATAACGATTCATACAAACTAAATCCTCTAATTGACAAGTTGGCCAAAGAAAAAACTTTAATCTATCAAGATGGTTGCTTTCAACCAAAACTGGACCATAAATTTTTACATTTTTTCTATTGCAGAATACCAGATTTAGATCTATACCTTTGGTTTTTTTTGAATTGAACGAAATTCGAATTCTTAACTCTTTTCGACGTCGCGGCGATAAAATAGTTTCAAGAACAAGCAAACTATAATTTTTTCTGTCTAGATTTCCAAAAATTTTTTGCTCGTGTGCAATGGATTTTGCAAAATCCATTTTTTCTGGATACCTTGGATTAATTTGATAATTCTTCTTCTGAACTAAAGAAATCCGTATGGTTTGATACATAAGAAATTGTCCAGGATTATTTATAGACATACGAAGGGGTTCAATAAAGAATACTCCCCTTTCCATCCAGTCTGTAACATACTTATGACTCGGCATTATATCTAGATTTATTGTTCCTCTTTGAATAGCAGATAGAGCACTTTCTCTTGGATTTCGCAAGCTAAGGAGGAGACAATATATTTTGATATTTTTCATTAGTGTTAAATTGAAAAAAAAAGACCATCTCAATTGAACAAGCAAATGACTTGTTAGTAAAAAATCGAGGTCTTCTTCTATATTGTTTTCGGTTATACGTTTTTTTATGTCTGATTCCACACTATAGACTAAAAAATCACCCCAGTCTGAAACATCTTTTTCTTGGTTTAAGAGAACGGATACAAGATTCCATTTTTGCTTTAGAACGATATTAGTTTTATCACTCAAACGTTTCTTTTCAGTCAAATTGAAAAGAAGTGATTTGATTGGTATGATCCATAGTTTTAGTTTATATACATTATAAAGCAGTATCAATTCTGGTAAAAACCAAAGTTCTTCATTCAAAATAGGAAATTCGTCATTCATTCCCAGCCAATTGAAAAAGTTTTGAATCCTTGGGTTAGTTTGCTGAGTTTGGCGAGTTGTCAAATCAATAAGAGCGGTTTTATTGAGTTGTTCAATTAGTTGATAATTACGTATCTTAGTATTCTGAGGATTGGTCTGGACCCAGGCTTCAATATCGACCCTTTTTCTAAGACACAAATGGAGAATTCTGTAATAAAAAAAAGATTGATCCATATCTGTAATAACTTTTTCACCTAAAGAATTGTTATCTCCGAGGATAAAAAGTGTTTTTTTATTTGTGTTGTAATTATAGGATATTTTTTGATTGTTGTTTACTTGTGATGGTAAAACAAAAATATTCGAACTAATAGATTTATATGATAAGAGATCATTTCGATAATTTTTTTGGAAATTTCCTTTGTGATTTGATAATGAGTTTAATCCATAATCCGTAATTTTCTTTTCATAACGAATTAACCCATCTTTTTCATCTAAATCCCATTTTGATAAATCCGTTTTTTCATTTTGTCTTATAGAGTGGCGATTCTCGTTTTTTTTCCATTTTTTCGGTACCAATCCCGACCATCTAATATGAGATATCTTAGATTGATAACGATTCTGTAACCAGACGTTCCATTGAGTTATTCCCGAAGTAAGAGGTTTTTTATCTGTTAATTCCAAATCAAGTATTCTTTGTACTCCAAAATTATCCTTTAGTTTAGCGTTAGGAAAAAGAGCTATTTCATGATATTGAAGGGCGGATCTGAATTTTAAGTGGTATAAGTTAAAAATGCGGCTTTGTGCTAATTTATACCCTACATATGCTTGTGATAAAGAGGATAAGTCAAAAAATAATTTTGAATTTTTATTACTAATATAAAAAGAGGACTGTCTAAAGTTTCTAAATTCAATTTTGGTTTCTTTTTTGTTTGCTTCATTATTGTAATTGGACTTATCCATTTTGTTTTTTTTTGATTCAAAATCAACAACAAGTTGTCCTTTGATCCTTATTATATTAATAACTAGGAGGATATAAATGTATATTCTTACAATAAAAAATTGTATAAAATACTGCGAGTTAAAGATTAATCGAGAAATGAGTTTTTTTACTATTTGCCAAATCTTTTTGATTTTTTTTAATTCTAATCTTGTTACGGCATGCCTTTTTTTGTTAACCCTATTATCAGGAGTTCGAAAATCTTTTTTCTTCTCATTTTTTCTTTTTTCTAATTGATTTCGGATTGTGCTTGTTCTAATAGTTATATCTTGCATTTTTTTTTCTGTTAGCGAATGTTTTGTCCAATTTTTAGATCGAGTTGGAATGGGCGATTCGCGAATTATCTGATTGTTTTTTATCAAATCTTTTTCGTTTTTGGTTTCATCCCATTTATCTAGTTCGCTCAATCCAAATAAAAGAATTCTATTTTTTTTTGAAGGGCCATTTATTAGTTTCGTTAGAACTAGACCACTTTTGTTAATCCAGTTTTTTATTTCTTTGAATATTTTAAAAATTAAAAAACAATTTGTTTTTAATTTTATCATTTTTTTTATGAGTTCCTTAAAAATGGGTACAAAAAAAGAAGGTTGGTTTTGGGGTGAACCAAAGGGCTCTTTGGCCGGCCTCCCCCACACAGTTAAAAAACAATATTTTTTTTCTTTTTTTTTTAATTTTTCTATTTGAGGGAATTCGGATTGAGGTCTATACCAAGGTTTCAGATAGAACGGAAATAAGATTTTTATCTGAATACCTTCACTTAACCAGTTTTTTGGCAAATCTTTTTCGGATAGTTGAACACCACTATAAGTGCATTTAATATGCGTTTCCTTATTCCAATTTTCAAAATCCTCAGACCATTCGGGAAATTGAAATAATAAGATACGGCCGATATTTTTAGCTATTATCAATGAGGGTAATATAATATATTTCCTAAGAGTTGATTGTATTATTAATAGACAACTCCTTGTTATTTGAGGAGTTAGAATACGGTTGGGAGGTTCTGCTGCTATTTCAATCCCTATTGTTGCTTCTCTTTTATAC